ATGACGATATTTATTCAATTCATTCAACTTCTTTCCTATAAAAAAAGAAAGAAAAGAAAGGGAATAGAGAAAGGTTTATGTCTCAACGAATCGCACGTAGAGATATTGATAACACGCATAGAGTTAATGGTATTTCATAACTAATTGATTGAGCAGCAGCTCGTAGACCACCTAAAAAGGAATATTTATTATTTGATCCATATCCTGACATAAGAAGTCCAATGGGAGCAATACTTGAAATGGCGATCCATAAAAAAACACCGATATTAAGATCGGATAGAACAAGGTTAGAGCCAAAAGGAATTATTAAATAACTTAGTAGAATTGATATGACTGCTATGGATGGTCCGATACTGAATAAACGAGTATCTCCTCTAGATGGAAGAAGATTCTCTTTGAAAAGTAGTTTTGTACCATCTGCTAGAGCTTGAAGAATTCCCAAAGGACCGGCATATTCAGGTCCAATACGTTGTTGTATCCCTGCGGATATTTCTCTTTCTAACCACACAATTGCTAGTACACCTATTGTGATTCCCAATACAGGAGTAAAAATAGGTACAAGCATCCATATGATCCCATAAACCTCTTTTAAGTATTCCAATCGGGAAAAAGAATTGATATCTTGTACTTCTGGTGTATCAATTATCATTTTAACGATCAACTTCTCCCATAATTATATCTATGCTACCTAGTATCGTCATAATGTCAGCCAATTTCATTCTTTTAACTAACTGAGGAAGAATTTGCAAATTGATAAAACCCGGCGGTCGAATTTTCCATCTCCAAGGAAAAACATTCTGATCCCCTATCAGAAAAATTCCCAACTCTCCCTTTGGGGCTTCGACTCTCACATAAAGTTCTTGTTTCGACAATTCAAAAGTGGGAGAAGGCTTTTTACTAATAAATCGATATTCAAAATCATTCAATTCGGGATCCCTCGCTCTATCAAAGCATCGGATTTCTAAATTCTCATACGGCCCTCCCGGAATTCCTTCCAGAGCCTGTTGAATAATTTTTATAGATGCCACCATTTCACCAATTCGTACTAAATAACGAGATAATGAATCTCCTTCTTTTTGCCATTGGACTTCCCAATCAAATTCGTCATAACACTCATAATGATCAACTTTACGAAGATCCCATTGTATTCCGGAAGCTCGTAGCATTGGTCCTGACAAACCCCAATTTATTGCTTCTTCTACACCAATAATGCCTACTCCCTCAACTCGTTCTAAAAAAATAGGATTACGCGTAATAAGTTTTTGATATTCAGCAACCCCTGTTAAAAAATAATCGCAGAAATCCAAACATTTATCTATCCATCCATGCGGTAGATCAGCAGCTACTCCTCCTATACGAAAATAATTATGCATCATTCTCATACCGGTGGCAGCTTCGAATAGATCATAGACTAACTCTCTTTCTCTGAAAATATAGAAGAAAGGAGTCTGTGCACCAATATCTGCCATAAAAGGGCCAAGCCATAATAAATGAGAAGCTATACGACTCAACTCCAACATAATCACTCTAATATAGCTGGCTCTTTTAGGTACTTGAATATTTCCCAACTGCTCTGGTGCATTTACGGTTATTGCTTCTGTAAACATAGTAGCTAAATAATCCCAACGTGTTACATAAGGCAAATATTGTATAATTGTTCGGTTTTCCGCAATTTTTTCCATCCCTCTGTGCAAATAACCTAGTATTGGTTCACAGTCAATAACATCTTCACCGTCTAAAGTAACGATGAGTCGAAGAACACCGTGCATTGATGGGTGATGAGGACCCATATTGACTATCATGAGGTCTTCTCTTGTAGCTGGTACATTCATAGGTTTTCCCCTGATTCATTCTTCCATGAATTGCTGAAAACGAAAAGAAGTTCATCAAAATTCAAGATCTACTAAATCAAATAATTCAAAAGGACTCTTCAAATTAACGAATTTTTGTCTCCCGAATACCCAACTGACCAATTAATTCTTTATAACGTACTCTATTTTTCTTTGCCAAATAAGACAGCAACCGTTGACGTTTTCCCAGAATTTTCCGTAGACCTCTCTGAGATAAATAGTCTTTTCTGTGCAATTCCAAATGTGAAGTAAGTCTTCGGATCTTATTGGTGAAACTGAATACTTGAAATTCAACAGATCCCCTATTTGCTTCTTTTTGAGAAATAACTGAGATGAATAAGTTTTTTACCATAAAACGAAATCTTCTCTTCCCTCCCTTTTTTTCTTTTTTAAAAATTTGAATTTTACCCATCAGTAATATAATAATATTATAATTATAATAATAATATTATTATGCCGGTCATTTTAATCTAGTATACGCAATAATCTTTATTTCGTTATGGATACCTCGTTTATGAAATAAAATTAATCAATATCAATAAAAAATCTAATTGATACGTATTAGTATCATGCATCAGAATGTAATGTAAGACATCGCATGTGTGCATTTGTTTACTTTCATATACTAGATCTAGTAAGGATATATAAAAAATGTGACATCAACGAATTTTCAATCGTGGATACATATGTATCCTTATCATACTAAAACAACTACCATTATTGGTATCAAACCAATAGCGATTCATACAAGCTAAATCTTCTAATCGATAATTGGGCCAGAGAAAGAACTTTAATTTTTTTAATTTAATTAATTGATTTTTATCTCTATCAAGATGTTTGTTTTCATCCAAAAATTTATTACAGCTGTTCCCATTGCAAAATACTGGATTTCTAGCCACACCACTCCTATTCCTCAAATTGAAACAAATTAGAATTCTAAATTTTCTACGACGTCTAGGCGATAAAATGTTTTCAGGAACAAGCAAATCATAATGATTTTTGTCTTTATTTCCAATCATCTTTTGACATCTTGCACTGAATTTATCACAATTCTTATTATCAACATATCTTTCTTCTCGGTATCTTTGATTAGTTTGGTACTTACTCTTATGAACCAATGAAATACCTATAGTTTGATACATAATAAATTGTCCATCATTTTTTACAGACAGACGAATTGGTTCGATAATAAATATACCCCTTTTCATTTTCATCAATTCTGTAAGAGTTAAATCTTTATGAACCGGTATTAGATCCAGACTCATTTCTCCCCTTTGAATAGCAGATATACAAATTTCTCTTGGATTTATCAGTCTAAGCAGGAGACAATATACCTTGATATTATTGATCATTTTTTGATTTAAAGAATCATCCCATCTCAATTGAAAAAGCAAATATCTTTTTAGGAATAAATCGAGTTCTGCTTCCGTGTGATTCTTGAATTGCTTTTTCTTTGTACGTTTTTGCATGTCTGAGTCTGATCCTGCATAATCTTCTTCAATATCTTTTTCGTGGTTTGAGAGGACTGATTCAAGATTTCCTTGGTTTTGTACATCTGATCCAAGATCTACTTGTCCTGCGGATTCTTTTTCTTCTTGATTTCGATTCTCTAATTTTAAAAGTTTTTTTTCGTTGGATGATATAAAAAGATTCCCTTTTTGCTTTCTATTGCTATTTCTATTTTTACTATAATTTTTATTTCCATTAAAATTTAAAAGAAGTAATTTGATTGGTATAACCCAGGGTTTCATTTTATATGTATTATAAAGTAGCACAAATTCTGGGAAGAACCAAGGTTCCAGATTCGATATGGAACGATTTAGTATTTCTTCATTCATCCCCATCCAATCAAAAAGGTCTTTTTGATTGGATGGTTTGATTTCTTGATCTTGTGTGAGAGAAAAAAGACCTTTCTTATCAATTATTTGATAATTATTCGACCCGGTCTTGGTATTTTTATTACTGTTGATACTGGTATTGATCCAGACCTCAATATCGACCTTCTTTCTAAAGCAAAAATGGAGAATTTTCCAATCAAAATATTTTCTATCCGGGTTTTTCTTTATATACTCTATATACATAATATCATCTTCGCCTAGGTAATTATTGATAGGGATACCTTCCAGCATATCAAAAAATTTGCGTTTATGTGTGTTGTAATTATAAGAAATATCTTGGTTATTATTTACTTGTAATGGTGATCCATAAATATATGAGTCATTCTTATCTTCATAATTAATATATTTATATGATAAAAGATCATATCTATAGTGTTTTTTAAAATTTTCTTTTTGATTCGTTAATGAGTCTGCTTCATAATCATTTTGTTTGTTGTAATGAATTAATTGATCTTTTTGAGATAAATCCCATTTGCTTAAATCTTGATTTTGATTTTGAGCCACACAATGTTGATTTACTCTATTTCGCCACTTTTGTGGTACTAATCTAGACCATATAATCGGAGATAAATATTTATATTGATAATGACCTCTTAACCAGTTCTTCCATTGATTCATTCCAGAATTACGAAGTTTCTTATGTCTTAATTCGTAATGAAATATTTCGTGTGCTCCAAAACCAAAATAATCTTTTCTTTCGTTCTTAAGAAAAAGAGATGTTCCGTTATATTGAAGGACAGATCTTAACTTATACAAGTTAATAACTTGGGTTTGTGATAATTTGTAAAATACATATGCTTGTGACAAGGAGGATAAGTCATAAAAAATCTGTGAACTCTTATTACTAATACTAGAAACTGACCTTTTTATAATCGAAATAAAGTGAATTTTCTTTTGATTTGGTTTACCAATTCTTTTTTGATTTCTTTCATTATTGTAAACGTATTTATCAATAATTTTTTTTGTTGATTCAATAAAAAATTGTGCATTGGTTCTGGGAATATTAATGAGACATAGAAGAATATCTATGTATATCCTTTCAATGAAAAATTTTATAAAATAATGTAATTTGCGAATTAATCGAGAATTCCTTCTTTTTAATATTTGCCAAATGCTTTTTTGTGATTCTAATCTTTTAGCATTATAACTAGCTTTGTTAGGGCTAATATTTATCTCTGGAGTTAGAAAGAGTTTTTTCTTGTCTTTTATAATTTTTTCTATTTTTTTTCTAATTGTGCTTGTTCTATCAGTC